AAAAAGGAAAGGCTTTGACCTGCTGGCTATTGGAAAGTCTCTGTTTACCGCGAAGTGAATAAAGTTGGGGAGAGATCTTTCATTTAGGGTTTGATGCTCCTAAATGGAGATCCCCAGACTAATAGCTTGCTTGTGGAAACTCACGAATTGGGTTTGAACCAAGATTTCCCCATTGGTACGGGGGTATTCTTGTACAGCTTGGCCCTTTCCCTGGCGCACTGCCATCGAATCTACTAGTCCTCCTCAAACCCAATGGGATAGAATTCCTTGCGAATTTGAGTTTTCAACTTCTTCCGTGACAACCCAGAAATGTCATGGTTCCTCATATATGCATTCCATCAAGTTAGTGCATAATTTGACGATTTCTATTTTCTTTCTCCTCGTTCTGTCTTCTTTCCGACGGATCAGCCCTATTAGAGTTAGAGAAGGGCTTCCGATTCTGTATGACAACAGAACGAGCATTCGCTGGACGGCCAAACATTGAATGAAATCTTTGTTGGCATGGGGTTTCGGCAAGATCAATTCCATTTTCAGTCAATTGAAATTTCAATTGATCTTGTATACGCCGGTTGAAGCACACGTTGGAGCATCCAAACGAACCAGCAGGGGCTGCTGTGGCAGAGACAGCAGCAAAAGCACTAATCTCCGTTGATCACCTACCAGCAGGGGAAGCAGCATAGGTGGCAGGAACTAACTAGGGTTTAGGTACCAATTCGAAGAGCATTCGTTTACCGGGGTCGAGAGCAGCCAGCCCTAGAGGTACCACAGCGGCATCCCGACCTGAGACGGATCCCTACCTCTCTATCCACAACCGACCCAACATTTCGAAAGCTTATTTATTTACTTGAGGCATAGGCATGGGCACAGGTGGAGACACAAGCAAAGGCGGATCCCGTTAGAACTTCAGAATCCCGGAATCCCTTCCTATTTGAGAGACAATAGTGAACATTTACCCATAATCCATTGAAGTAGCACCCGCGGCAAAGGCACAGGTTCCTTCGGCGGCAGGAAAGGCAGTTGACTTCGTCTTCGTTAACCCGCAAAGACGCAATACACACGGAGGTGGGAACTGCAGTATAGTATATATACGTCAAGGCCGACCAACTTCTAAAAAAACTGAAGATTAAGTTGACTCCATTGATGCATTAATGACCCAGTAAAAGGTAAAAGCACTATCTCGCCCATATACGAATACAAAACCACTTTGAATAAATACAGATTGAGAATCCGTTTCCCTTTGGACGGATCCAGTTCCCATTCGGGAGCCAAAGCTTGACTAATAAGGGCTACCCTGGCTAAAATCCTTGAATCTCCTTTTCAGTTCCGTAAAGGGGTAAATATCCGGATTCATAGCCCATTGAATACCCGGTTCCCCCAGCGGAAGGAGTATAAGCACTTGACCTAGTTGTTTTTTCTATTGATTCAGTCCCATAAGCAATAGCAGGGATGGCAGCAGAGCAATAGTAAAAGAAGCCGCGGGAAGCAAAGGCACCAATAAATAGCTACATGGGTCGCATAGAAGCTTTAAGAGATAGGGGGGCATCCACCGAAGATGGCAGCGGGAAAGACGGGAGCACGAACGAGGTAGCTTACTATTTTTTTTTTATCCTCACTACGCGTATAGAGTCCGAGCGGGAAGCGAGACAATAAGGCTACGCGAGACCATAGAACAAGACAGAATCTGCCCTACCTTTCCTTATCAGTCCCTCGCGAGGACCTTTGAACCATGTAGTTTAATAGTAGCTGGATTGCTTTGGGGATTTACCTTAGAGAGCGTTCACAACTAGATCTGAAAGAAGGTTTGCAGTCACAACGCTTGGCTTGTCCGTCATGCGATTTGTTGCAAGTCTTATGTTACAAGTCTTTCATGTCATGTAATAAGGGTCTATTTTTCATTAGTCTTATTTGTGAGGGTCTTTCTTTAATGTGTATACTTGAGTTATGAATAATAATAATCAAACTCTCTAGTGAAAGAGGGCTTTAGCCTTTTCTTGCAAATTGATTCTTTTCTTCATCACGATGGATAAAGTCGGCTCGAGCGCTTTCTTCTCTGTTCGAGCTGTTTCCAGAGGAAATAGATCTCTGTACGCTTATCAAAGTATACTCTTTTTTGGTAGGTATAGCTCCCGCTGGCATTCATAGGAGGAATAGCCTTTTTTTTTATCGGCTTTTTCGGAGTAGCGAAGGGATTGCCTTTTTTGAAGCCCGAACGGTGTCAGCAAGCTTCCGCTCTGCTCAGGACGGACCAACCATAAAGTGAGTAAAGAAGGATGGAACTCACTTTAGCTTCTGACTAACGCTTTTTATGTAGTTTGTGCGCATTCTCCTCGGTTCAAGCCGGTTCCTCGAGCTCTAATGTTTTCTTCAGGGCTGGCAGTCTCGCTCGCTGTTGGATTCGAAACTCTCTCTCTTTCTAGTCCGTGTATCTGATCTCCTCTGCTCTTACTGAACCTACCATAAAGTCAGATCTGTTCTTTACTCACTTTAGCGTACCTTACTAAAGTCGGAATCTGTCCGACCTTGCCTTCAGCCTAGCTCTTAGCTAGCCCTTTCGGACTAGCGGACTTGCTTTCCTTGCCTTGCTTCAGACTAGCTGCCAAGCCTGGCCTTAGTTAGCTCTTTCGGACTAGCCTTTTGTTTTGAAGCTTTCTCGCTTCCTCCTAAGGGGGAACACCAGCTAAGGCACTAATAAGAGCAACAGCTCGCGGAACGAGCCTCCCCTATCTTTTAAAGCTTCTGCCTTCAGACTTGCCTTGCTTTTCTGCCCTCGGCCTTCAGACGGGATGCTCTAGTTGCTGCTGCTCTTAGCTGAATGCCTTGCTTCGCCCTACTTTTTTAGAATTCCGTTCCGTCAGGTTCGTCAGGTAGCCTGTACTCTTTCTCGGCAGTCTACTTACTTCAGTTAAGACCACTGGACAGTGACTCTTTTCCTTTCGCAGTCAGTTCAGTTTAGGCTTAGGCTTATGCCAGTGTGATTAGGTAAGCTCACTTATGAAAGGGGAGGGATTACCTTTCTCTAAGAAAAGATAGAAATGAGAGATTTCCTTTGCCTGTGGGATAGGGCTGGGCTTAGCCTCAAGGGATGGGCTTTTCGCAGTTGGAAAAAGATCAGTTTGAGCAGTCAGTTTCACTTTCAAGGCTTATACCGAGCGGGACTCTTGCATGACTGTAAGCATGCTTTACTGATATGGTCTCTTGTCATTCTATCCGGATCTTTATCTTTGTCTTGATCTTGCTTTCGCTACTAGATTGACTGAGTCTGCTGACTTGGACTAAAGCTACTACAAAGCCTTCTTTAGGTATGTATTGCAGTGAGCTACAATTGGGGATTTCCACAACCTCTTCCTTTAGGGGAGGGGAGAGCACCATTTCTATCCTATTTCAAAGGGTAGGAGGAGCATGTGACTGACCATTGAGGTTGACTAGGCAGGCTCCTCCTTATAAGCTCCTCTTTTGTCTTGCTTCTGCTGTCCTAGCATGCCTTGTGATGTCTTTGTCTAAGCTGGGTAAGTAGGAGTCAGCCTTCCAACTTCCTGAGGAGCGAGGGGAAGCTCTTCCTCTTCCTCTTCCTCTTCCATAAGAGGAAGTCCACCGACCTAGCTTAGAAGGAGCAGTCTTTGGCTCACCTGAATGTCTCCGTCACGAAAGCCAGTAGAAGGTAGAACTCCACACCTCTACTAGGGGGGTGCCGCCTTCTATGAGGGCTCTTCAGTAAGAAGGTCCAGTTCCTCTATCTCTATCTCTTTCGGCTAAGGTCCTTATTAGCTAGGTGAGCGGGAGGTCAAATCCTTAACTTGAAGCTTTTTGCTGAGTTGCTAGCTTTAAGTAAGGAGCGGGAGCATCAGTCTTCTCCTTCACTCGATTGATTGAATCTGCTACCTCTACTAAAGCTACTGGCAAGTCTTCTTTGTCTCTGTCTGTCCAGTGAGGTAGAATTGGTCATCCACCATATATCTCCCCCTTTAGAGTAAAATTAATGTCGTTCTCTAGTTAGTATGCTAGAGGGAATACATCATAACTTTTATACTTGGTAGTGGCACATTAGGAAATCCAAGGATAGAGACTGAACTTAATTGTAAAGCTCTATTAAATGCCGTTCTCCAGCTGTATGTTTTCGGTTTTATCTTGCCGAGAGCCTCTCATAGCTGGTGTTATGTATAAAGGGGACTGATGGGCCAGGGTAGCGACACCTGAAGGTCAGGGAAAGCCATTTTTACTCAAAAGAATATAAGAAAGAACGCCCCTATGGACAATTCTATTTGGTACCACTTTTTAGAAGAGATAGAAAATCTACAAATGTTTTCTCTATGTAATGACTTCGACGCGCTTTCTTTGGAGGACAAAGGCTTCTACGAGTCTAGTGAAATCTTATTCTTATGGTTTTATTGATCGTTTCTTACACAGTGGTAGATCTGATCATTTGAGCAAGTCTATTATTGAGCTGCTACGAGCTCCTTTTCTAGAGCTCCCTCGCCATTTTCTTGATTCATCTAGATTCAAGTCGGATGACCTATATCTGTCGATTGGTTTTCGCTTTCTTCCTAATCAGCATCGGATGTTACATGATGATCTGCTGTTACCGAAATCCTTTGATAGGTTGTTTATTTTGAGTAAATCTCTTGGTTTGTCTTTTAATAAAAGCTCTCTTACGAGAGATTTGTTGTTTTCTTGGAGCAGTTCCGGAGCTGGGTTACGCGGTTTGGTCAACGAGAGTTTTAATAAAATCTTAGTAGAGGTAATTTCGTATTCCAACGGCTTTTATGGGCGTTTCCTGGTTCTGGTCAGCTTGGGCGTTTGTTGTAATGTCTGGTACGGGTTTGCGCCTGGCTTACCCGATCAGCCCCCCGTGGGCACCACGTTGTTCACCCCTTATGACACGTATGATCCTTTTTTCAAAATAGAAAATAGCGTTCCTGGCTTACGTAGGATTTGTTTTGTGGAGAGTAGCGACGTTTCTGCGTCGGTGGAGTCGGCCTATAGGAATGAGCTTCCTTTTTCGGGGATCACAATCCCTGCTAACGGCCCTGTGCTTAAAGCTGTAAGTTTAGGTTTGATGGTCGCTATCTTTCTTGCGTTGGGTATTGTTCCTGACGTTTCTAGTGCTATTAATGAACAGTTATAGGATGATTATGATTGGAGTTAGCACTCTATTTAAGAGTCGTTTAGTTTATACTCATAGTTCGTCTTTTCTGTTTCTTCCCATTATTTTTACTAGACATTTTTGTACTGTTGAATGTTCACTTGTGCAACTGTCAGCTGATATTAACTTAATCTATAAAGATTTGACGGATAATCTTCAATTTAGTATGTCTCGCAACCGATTAGCTGTTATTCAACAAAAAATGCTTTCTGGTTTATACGTTCTATCTCCGCTACAAGTTAAGTTCATAAAGAAGGCTGATCTAACTCTGTTTTTACGCGATACGCTACCTGATTGTCCCGATATCATGCTTGGGACAGGCTCAGATCCAGATATGATTTCAGTGGTTATGCCTGAAAAAGAGGATGTATTGGTATTAATGGGATTCTCCCTAATGTTATTTCGTCTTTCTCATGGTCGCTTGCCAAAAGATGGTTACCGATTAGAAAATCTGGTTGATTCTTTTTATTACGATCTTCAACAAATGGGAAAGGTGGATAGACTGTACAGGCTTGACTTAATGGCTTCATTAAGGATAATTCCAATCAGTCTTATTTTAGATAAGGTTAAGCCTTTTGTTGGAGATGGTTCAGTTTATAAACTCATTTCATCTTTCCTTTTTCTCCCTATCATTGATGATAATGGAAATCATAGGTCAGATATAAGCTTTGGTGGTATGCCACCAGTGGGTGAAATCACCAGGGTATTATTCAATATAGTCTTAATGGACATCTTCGATCGTGAGTTTCCCAAAAGGTTTCCTGGGATTGCATTTTCTAGATTCATCAATGAAGTTTTTATTTCGACTAGAGGAAATGATGAAGTAATCTTCGACGAGAAAGCTGGATATGCGCTATTGGAAGAACTCAGTCTGGCTGGAAAGATCGTGTCTATTGGACCGGGTGATGATCCTCTTCCGTGTTATTATAGAAAGATTCTTTTTTTGGACTCTGATAGTAAGGTACACGTGTGCAATCCTATAGAATATTATTAGTAGCTGGGCAAGTAGGAGTTCCAGTTCCTGTTATTACAATCGGCTTTATCTTCGCATCCTTTCTCTCTATGCTTTTCAGTCTTCCCTTGGGAAGCTTAGAATTGTCTGCTGGGATTGAACATGTGACCAAAGCCCTTGCTTGGAATTCGGATAAGCAAAGGAGAGTACGAATTAGAGCCTCACATTGCTTCCCTCTGCCCCGGTCCTACAGCGATAGTTATCTGTCATTTTCTTTTGGGTCTAGGTCTTTGATGCGCATCTTCATCAGTTCTGGATATTTATCCATTAAATCTGGATACATTGTCCATGTCTTTCTAGTAGGTATCTTCTCGTCAGTCTTAGTTTTCTCGTCTAATGTAGGGTTAGTCTCCTCTGTTGGTTCTTCTTCTTCTTTATCTAATAGCGTTCTGTCTTCTGTAAGACAAGTCTGTATCTCTGTAGTGTGCATCCTTTAATCTGTATTCTTCTTTGCATCAAACTGTGATTTCATCTCTTTGTATCTCTCGGCTATCTCTCTTTCCTTCTGAGATAATTTCTCATTGAGAATTTGATTTTCAGTCTGTAGTTGTTGAACATCATTCCTTAGTGATTTGATTATTTGTTTTCCAATGTGATCTAGGCTAGACAAGTCTATGATATCAATTGGATCAGTATCCACCCAGACATCTCTGTGATATACTGGTATCCTCTTGGCCCCATGCTTAATCCCAAGCCTGACAAATGTGTCCTTCTTGATGATGTTAAGAGTGTGCCAATCAATCCGGAAGTTGGCTTCCACCGGTACCAGTTCTGTACGAGATGGGTCCGCGTACTGTAACTCAAACCATTCTGGATAGACCTGGTTTTTCGCTGGTCCCTTGTACTTGAGAACATTGGTGCTATCTATTGAGATGTAGAAATAGGATTTCGGTGCTAAAAAGTATCCTTTCATGACTCTGTCCTCTAGCTTAAACTTACCTAAGACAGAAGAAGAAAGAACTTCTTTAGGTAGTGGCTGACCAAGCACAACAGAGTCTGTGTCCGTGTAGTAGCAGTCCTCTCTTGAGATATAAGGGTACATATAGATCCTAGCAGAGGCTGTGATCGCAGCTGCTAGTTGGACAGCAGAGTTCTTCGGAGGGTTCCAATAATCTGAGCCCGTCTTGGTATTGCTATGGTAGGCAACGATGTAGTTGTTCTCGTTAAGCATATCACCGAATATCATCTCACTATGCCAGATCAAATGTTTGTATCGATCCTCATCGCAGATCTCGGTTATCGTGCTTTTAGGGTTAATGCCAAATCTACCGTATAGCGAATTCATAAGGATCTTGTACACATAGGCCAAGGCCTCATTACCAGATTTCCTTGCCTCTAACCTGCTCTCAAAGAGTGAGCTAACAAAGTCCCTGAATGGGCTTTCCCTCCTCTCAAAGAGGTAGCCTGAGATTGGGAGCACAGTGTAGCCTAGGCCTCTTGCATACTTTAACTCCTCGCTATAGTACACTCCAACAAATTCCCCGGTTGGAAAGATGAGAGTGTTATTCTTGTCTCGATAGGGTAGAAAGGGCCTCTTGATAGTCTTCGGACATACCACATATGCCTCAATAAAGCCAAACATGCTATCTAAGTCCAAGCCTTCCAGATTTCCATGCCAGACTGGCACACCACCAGGCATTGGAAATTCCTTCATTACAAAGGGATAGAGAGAGTTCACATCGTAGTAGTATAGGTCCTCGCCATATGGCTTGTATGTATCTGTATGACCACCGTAGTAGGCACGCCTTATAAAGCAGTCTTCATTCTTGTTTGGGATGTGGATTTGCCAATTAGAAGCATCGTAGTATCTCATACGAAAGATGCTTAGAGCCAGTGAGGAAACGGTTATCTTGCTTTCTATGTCCACCTTGTACAGCTTCCAATATATCTCTTGAGCTTTTTGCATTACACCTCCAAGGAGAAGGATGTCCTGCTTCATATAGTCTAACAAGCTTTTTTTCATATTAGCCAGATTTGACAGTGTCACCTCATCATATGGGATAGAGCCTTTCGGGCCTAGACCCGGGCATAGATTCTTAGCTAGGGCGCTAAGTTTGCCAGGGAGTAGATTCAAGGAGTCTCTGAAGCGGAATAACATCTTCTTACCAGAATAGACAGCTAACTCGTAAAGCCTATGGTTCCTCATCAGTGGTTTTAGCTTTACGCTCTTGTGATGACATGCTAGGTGCTTAAGCAAGAGAATTCCATCGAATCTAGAGAAGTTGTGGAAGTAAATAGTTAAAGTAGATTGTTCTTGTCTAACAATCGTTAAGATCCTTAATACCAAGTCATAAAGTACCTTAGTACTCCTTTCTTCAAAAGAATCCAAGATTATAGAGTAGTCTTCACTGAAGTAGGTATCAATCATAATATCTTGGATCTGTTCACCGGGACGAACCATCAAGAGACCTGCTGCATAAGGCTTATGAACGTTATCGATCAGTATAGTCTCGGTATCGGCAACCATGAATGGTTTCAGCTCAGTGCGAGATGGTTTGAGTGCTGTGATATGGGTTGGATAGCTACGCTTACGATTTCTGATCTCCCTTGCTGTTATTGGCTCGATCTCACTCAATCTGGCTTGAATGATTGAAGAAAGTGAGCTATCTCTCTCCTCTGAAGATAGGGCTGGCCTATCCATCTTTTTGCTGTCCATATAGACTCGGATCATGAGTCGAACTATATAATCTCCGTCGTAGATTTCAGAATATTTCATAATATATCGAGATATATGAGCATAGACCTCACTCATTGGAATTAACTTACAATCTTGATAAGTCAAGGGGATAGCTGGACCTAGCGTAAATGAGATCTCCTCTCCGTAAGATCGCTTCATGGTTAAGGAAATAGTGAACTTACCGTAACCAGATAAGGATGGGTAAGCAAACTGGATTAAGAGATCCATGGTCGCAAGACAGAGTAGGTCACTCTCGTTAACAAGAGGGTAAGGCTCGAAGAAGTGATGTGAAGCAATGATTAACCCAGGATGCGGATCTTGGTGTGTTGTTCGTTCAATCTTTTGATACAAGCGATTCAATAACTGTCCAGTAGATGCGCTGTCTGTGGTGTATGCCTTCATATTTAATGCCTTCATGTTTAATGCCTTCATGTTTAATGCCTTCATGTTTAATGCCTTCATGTTTAATGCCATCATGTCTTTAATAGTGTACGCAGTAATAGGGAATTTCCTTCCTTTTTTTCTTTAACATTAATATGAATTTTTCCCACTTTAGCTCATGAGCTTGCCAACAATCCATAGGGTTAGGGGATTGTAAATTACCGCATACATTACGAATATAGTTCTCGTAAGAAGTCAGTAATCCCGAGATCCTTGCTTCCCAAGTTGCCCTCATATTCTTGGTTATGTTCTCAGGTACATTAGCCTTTAAGTAATAATGAAGCATCTCTTTTGAGATTACCTTACGGGCAAAGTAACCCTCAGTAGGTCCATCTGACTCCCTTTTTACAATTGGTTTAATAACATTCATATAGATGAACTCGTTGATGATTGAAAGTGGAGGGCCCATGTTACAAATGGCGCCGCTATAAATATATGGTATTAAATCGCAATATTGAGCTGTTGTTAGAAAGTTGTCGTGTACTGTGTATATAGGCGCATTTATAGAAAGCATATCTTCTACTACTTTCATAGCAATATGGGCATCCCTCTGATGGATGAAGTTTACGAAGGTAGAGATTTCAGTCTTCCTACGATCTCTCTTAGAAGAAGAAACTCTGAGAGTAAACCGACGCCTCTTCTTATGAAGTCCATCATAAACCCATAAATTTATGGCATCCATTATCATATAATCCTGTACCGTGATAAAGTAAGGGATTCTATAGAAAACTGGGCGATCCCTAGCAGACGCTATCCAGCCTATATGGCGGATCAACCGGATCAGGCATTCCATGCCCTGATATTTTGTCTTAAAGAACTTAAAGCAGACAGAGGCAACATTGAAGCTTTCCTTATAAGTGATATAGTGAGAGAGATGGTCATTTATATCGCTGGTCGTGCTCATTAAAGTTTTGCCATAGATAATAGGCATAAAGATACCTTTGACTAGTTTACGAGTGAGGAGATCGCAAACTATCTTTGATAGATTATTCTCCAGTTCTGCTTTCATGAACTCCTTGAGCTCTTCGAGGAAGAAAGAATAAACATCTTGGATTTGTCCATCCGAAGACGGAATGAGATTCGTTCTCTTAGCCATGGTTTCATCCAATAAAAAGTAACTCATGATCTGATATGCACTCGCAGAGGCGTCTTGGGTAATAGGTATGTTCGTAAGAACGTTAATTTTGTTATTTACGTTTGCATTTATATTGGCGAGGAACTGAAAGGGGCGTTTAGCCTCCCGAGCAAACTCGAGATCATTATAATAGATAGCTGATAAGCTTTTATCAAACCACTCTAATGCATCATCGACAGAGACGAAAGACTTGTAATGGAAGGCAGTAACTGCTAAAAATGTGCGTTTGTACATTTGGATATCTGCCATAGATTTGCTATCTGCAAAGAGGATCAGGCTTCTTGCTAGATCACGCTCGTGGAAATGCAAGATCCCACAGCGATAGATTCGACCTCGGAAGTCGAGAAAGGCAGGCAAATAAAAATGATAACCATCGTAGGCTATTGCCAGCTCGATAATCAATTTCTCATAACGAGAACGCTGTATATTCTTACATAAAGTTTGTAACAATTCGCTAAAGCTACATAATTTTTTAATAACCTCATCCATCATGTAAAACTCTCTAAGTAAGCTGGATACATCTTTTATATTCATAGAGGCTAGAAATCTTGGCATGAGATAACCATATTCAATTAATGAGTCCTCATTCTCTTGAATCCATTTCAACCAATCACTGTTGATTTGAAAGGCCTGAGACTGCAGCTTGTTCATTACACGACACAGATCTTGGTAATTATCCCCTCTTCCAATATCAATATAAAAATTATTAATGTCACCTGTACTTAAGAGGCGGTAACGATCATATATGTCCCCTGTAGGCCCACTTAAGTAACCCCCTGATAGATCGGACAGGGTTATAGGTTTTTGATCCGGCGGGCAGTTACTCGTCCAATCTAGAGGTTTGCATGCCATAGGCAGGTTGAGCTTGATCGGTAGTAATGAGATATCAAAGTTGCAGGCAGCGTAGAGATGGCTTGGAAGATAATAATTACCTTTCTTATTCTTCACTCGAACTGTCCCGCTCAAATCACTGATTAAAGTGATCAATCTCCTTTCCTCCATGAATTGAACTAAGCCGGAACCGAAAGGATACTTCTTCTCCAATTTAGATCTTTTCTTCTCCTTATCAGACTTCTCATTATACGCGTCCGCTGTAGAAAACGGTTTTTTACACCTGCGGCATTTCAATAACGAAGCTTGTATCCGGACACAAGACTCAAGTCGTTCAACCAAAGAAGCAACACGAATTATTGAGTTAGATTCAAATGTGTTAAAAACCTGTCCTAGTACATGAACTATTAAGGCCTCAATCGTATATTGACCGAACTCAGAAAGCAATTCAATATCATCCTTTTCGAGTTCCCTACCCCTGAGAAAATCCTTAGCACTTTCGGCATTATTCCTGATTAAGATTCTTATTATGTTTGGAGCACTCTTAAACATAGATTCCTCATCGAACAACATAGTCAGATCCTCAATCTCCATTTGGATCTTTTGTAATTCCGATTCTTTTAATGGTAATCTAGCTTTTGCATTATGTAAAATTTCGAAGACTTCTCCCTTATACAGATCTGATTTATTCTTAACCCGTTGTTCACTCATGTTAGTATTTTGCGATAAATAAGAGTAAAACTCATTCCAAAACCTTATTATTTCTTTTTTTTCATCCTCTTTTCTCGGCAAATGATCCAATGATCGAGCAACCCAATTTTTCGAATACATGGCGTTCTCATAAGCCTGATTTTCTCTGTATTTCCGAGCCTATGGTTCAGTTTGATGTGATCTCTGCTATTTTCTGGTCTTCTCTCAATATGCAGTTGGTTGCTGTTAATAATAAGCCTAATATGCCCAGTATTTGGTTATTTTGTTCTAAGGATATATCTCCGCCATGCTCTTCTACAGTGAAGCAGATAACTCTTTCTTTTTCAATGGATCATTGCAATTGTGCTATCTCTTTTGTTTATGCATCTACGAGCTATATTCAAATTAAAAGGCGTGATCTTTGGAAGGAAATTCGTGCTATTAATTCATCTATTTCAGATGCTTGGATGCTTATAGGTGATTTTAACGCCGTTCTTGGAGCTCATGAAAAAAAGGGTGGTTGTCCTCCTCCAAGAATTTCTTGTTCAGAGTTTAAAGACATGTCTGACAATTG